CCTATGTATGGATCATTGTCATTTTATACATCCTGCTATTTTCCACGATACTTCAGATTTATTGGCAAAGAGGCGAAGAAATAGATTCATCATTCCATTTCCATTCCAATCGATTCAAGAACGAGACAAAGAACTAATGTTCCCTTCCGGTATCTCGATTGAAATACCTATCAATGGTATTTTTCGTAGAAATAGTATTCTTGCTTATTTTGATGATCCTCAATACAGAACACAGAGTTCGGGAATTACTAAATATAGGACTATAGGAATTCATTCCATTTTTAAAAAAGAGGATTTTTTAATTGAGTATCGAGGAGTCAAAGAATTTAAGCCAAAATACCAAATCAAAGTAGATCGATTTTTTTTCATTCCCGAGGAAGTGCATATTTTACCTGAATCTTCTTCCATAATGGTACGGAACAATAGTATCGTTGGAATAGATACACCAATCACTTTAAATATAAGAAGTCGAGTAGGCGGATTGGTCCGAGTGGAGAAGAAAAAAAAAAGGATTGAATTAAAAATATTTTCTGGGAATATCTATTTTCCTGGAGAGATGGATAAGATATCCCGACACAGTGCCATCTTGATACCACCCGGAACAACGGTAAAAAAAAAAAATTCTAAGGAATCAAAAAAAAATAAAAATGGGATCTATGTCCAATGGATCACAACTACCAAGAAAAAGTATTTTGTTTTGGTTCGACCCGTAATTCTATATGAAATAGCGGACGGTATCAATTTAGTAAAACTTTTCCCCCAAGATCTGTTCCAGGAAAGGGATAATCTGGAACTTAAAGTTATCAATTATATTCTTTATGGAAATGGAAAATCTATTCGGGGAATTTCTGACACAAGGATTCAATTAGTTCGGACTTGTTTAGTCTTGAATTGGGATCAAGACAAAAAAAGTTCTTCGATAGAAGAGGCCCGCGCTTCTTTTGTTGAAGTAAGTACAAATGGTTTGATTGGAGATTTCCTAAGAATTGACTTAGTGAAATCCCATATTTCGTATTTCAGAAAAAGGAATGATCTGTCCGGTTCAGGATTGATCTCGGATAATGAGTCGCATCCGACCAATATCAATCCATTTTATTCTATTTATTCCAAGGCAAAAATTCAACAATCACTTAGCCAAAATCACGGAACTATTCGTATGTTGTTGAATAGAAATAAGGAATGCCGATCTTTGATAATTTTGTCATCATATAATTGTTTTCAAATGGGACTATTCAACGATGGAAAATATCACAATGGGATAAAAGAAGGGATTAATAAATTGAAAAGAGATCCTATAATTCCAATTAATAATTCGTTAGGCCCTTTAGGAATAGCACTTCAAGTTTCAAATTTGGATTCATTTTACCATTTAATAACTCATAATCAGATCTCGATAAATCCAAATTTGAAACTTGACAAATTAAAGGAAACTTTTCAAGTATTAAAATATTATTTAATGGACGAAAACGAGAGAATTTATAAGCCCGATCTATGCAGTAACATCGTTTTAAATCCATTCCATTTGAATTGGTATTTTCTCCATCATAATTATTGTGAAAAAATGTTTACAATAATTAGTCTTGGACAATTTATTTGTGAAAATGTATGTATAGCTCAAACTAAAAATGGACCCCATCTAAAATCGGGTCAAATTCTAACTGTTCAAATGGATTCTGTAGTAATAAGATCAGCTAACCCTTATTTGGCGACTCCAGGAGCAACTGTTCATGGCCATTATGGAGAAATCCTTTATGAAGGAGATATATTAGTTACATTTATATACGAAAAATCGAGATCTGGTGATATAACACAAGGTCTTCCAAAAGTAGAACAGGTATTAGAAGTGCGCTCGATTGATTCAATATCGATGAACCTAGAAAAGAGAATTGACGCTTGGAACGGGCGTATAACAAGAATTCTCGGCATTCCTTGGGGATTCTTGATTGGTGCTGAGCTAACTATAGCGCAAAGTCGTATTTCTTTGGTTAATAAAATCCAAAAAGTTTATCGATCCCAGGGAGTGCACATCCATAATAGACATATAGAAATTATTGTACGTCAAATAACATCAAAAGTCTTAGTTTCAGAAGATGGAATGTCTAATGTTTTTTTACCCGGCGAACTAATTGGATTGTTGCGAGCCGAACGAACGGGGCGTGCCCTGGAAGAAGCGATTTGTTACCGAGCTCTATTATTGGGAATAACAAAAACATCTCTGAATACTCAAAGTTTCATATCTGAAGCAAGTTTTCAAGAAACTGCTAGAGTTTTAGCAAAAGCCGCTCTCCGGGGTCGTATCGATTGGTTGAAGGGTCTGAAAGAGAATGTTGTTTTAGGGGGAATGATACCCGTTGGTACCGGATTCAAAAGAATAATGTACCATTCAAGGCCGAGGCAACATAACAAGATTACCTTGGAAACAAAAAAAAAGAATTTATTCGAGGGAAAAATGAGAGATATTTTGTTCCACCACAGAGAATTTTTTTTTTTTTAATTTCAAAGAATTTATGCGATACATGAGAGCAATCTAGGATTTAATGATTCCTAAGAGCGGATTCATCTCTTTAAACGCGGTCATTTGATTTTTTTTGGTAATAAAAGATAAGATAATAAAAAAAATAATAAATAGAGAAAAATGAATGGCCTGATCATGTATCAACGACCAATTTTCGGTAGAAGAGAAGGTTCCATAGGAACATTTATTTATTTATATTTCAGTCTCTTTTTTCAATTTTTTTTTTTTGGGGGGGGATAAATGACAAAAAGATATTGGAACATAACTTTTGAAGAGATGATGGAAGCTGGAGTTCATTTTGGCCACGGTACTAGGAAATGGAATCCTAGAATGGCACCTTATATATCCGCAAAGCGTAAGGGTATTCATATTACAAATCTTACTAGAACTGCTCGTTTTTTATCAGAAGCTTGTGATTTAGTTTTTGATGCAGCAAGTAGGGGAAAACAATTCTTAATTGTTGGTACCAAAAAAAAAGCAGCTGATTCAGTAGCGAGGGCTGCAATAAGAGCTCGGTGTCATTATGTTAATAAAAAATGGCTCGGCGGTATGTTAACGAATTGGTATACTACAGAAACGAGACTTCATAAGTTCAGGGACTTGAGAACGGAACAAAAGACGGGGAGACTCAACTGTCTTCCAAAAAGAGATGCTGCTATCTTGAAGAGACAATTATCTCACTTGGAAACATATCTTGGCGGCATTAAATATATGACGGGGTTACCCGATATTGTAATAATTGTTGATCAGCAAGAAGAATATACAGCTCTTCGAGAATGTATCACTTTGGGAATTCCAACGATTTGTTTAATCGATACAAATTGTGACCCAGACCTCGCCGATATTTCGATTCCAGCTAATGATGATGCTATAGCTTCAATCCGATTAATTCTTAACAAATTAGTATTTGCAATTTGTGAGGGTCGTTCTAGCTCTATACGAAATTCTTGATTCATAATAAGATAAATAAATTATTGGATTTGGTTGGGGGGATTCATAGATTTATGGAATCGGTTACTATACTATTACTAAATCGCGCAAAAAAGAAAAAGATAAAGAGAACAAACGGAAATATTATGCGATTAGTCGGTATTCAAAATAGAAAATGAAAGTAGACAAGTCAAAAAGGAGATGGTTGAATCAAAATAATTCCCTTTCAAGTTCTATTTCTTTTAGAGGGCAATATGAATGTTCTATTATGTTCCATCAACACATTAAAAAGATTATATGATATATCGGCTGTGGAAGTAGGTCAACATTTCTATTGGCAAATAGGGGGTTTCCAAGTGCATGCCCAAGTACTTATTACTTCTTGGGTTGTAATTGCTATCTTATTAGTTTCAGCCATTCTAGTTGTTCGAAATCCGCAAACCATTCCCACTTTCGGTCAAAATTTCTTTGAATATGTCCTTGAATTCATTCGAGACGTGAGCAAAACTCAGATTGGAGAAGAATATGGTCCGTGGGTTCCATTTATTGGAACTATGTTTCTATTTATTTTTGTTTCTAATTGGTCAGGGGCTCTTTTGCCTTGGAAAATCATACAGTTACCTCATGGGGAATTAGCTGCACCCACAAATGATATAAATACTACTGTTGCATTAGCTTTACTTACGTCAGTAGCATATTTCTATGCGGGTCTTTCAAAAAAAGGATTAGCTTATTTTGGTAAATACATCCAACCAACTCCAATCCTTTTACCGATTAACATCTTAGAAGATTTCACAAAACCCTTATCGCTTAGTTTTCGACTTTTTGGAAATATATTAGCTGATGAATTAGTAGTTGTTGTTCTTGTTTCTTTAGTACCTTTAGTAGTTCCTATACCTGTCATGTTCCTTGGATTATTTACAAGTGGTATTCAAGCTCTTATTTTTGCTACTTTAGCTGCAGCTTATATAGGTGAATCCATGGAAGGCCATCATTGACTAGTTTTCGAAATAGTATTTTTTAGTTTAGCCCATCGCAATGTATGTACGGCTCAAGATAATCTACTTAGAGAACATAAATATATAAAATAGAAAGAAAAGATATTTTGAAAATTTTGAATAAAAGGTTTATCCCCCCCCCCAGAAAGATGCAATAAGGTATAAATAAAATAAGTATATGATTTAGTGTAATATGTAATAGTAAAATGTAAAAGATTACCTGGGAATTGTAAAAAAAAAAATAGGAAAAAGATCTTTTAGATAGATCTCTTTCCTATTTTTCCTAAAAATACTCTTTGTTTGACCAATTTCCATTTTCCTCCAATCTATATTCTTTTTTTTTGTTTTGTATTGTTGTATTTGTTTTGTTCATTCAATTATAACTATAACATATTAAAAATTTGTATTAGATTCTTTATTATTATTTTTTTTTTAGAGGTTTGGTTTCAAAGAATGATTCTCGAATCCGATTGAATCTAAGACACGACTAATTGGTTTACGGTATGGAAGAAACATATGTATATGTGATATTAGATATTAACTAGTTATATATGAATTAACTATATATCTAAATTTGCCCTGCTACTACTGTAAATTTAGATAGGGATTCAAAAAAGGAAGCCCTTCCGTTTCATTTCTAATTGTGAATTGAATATTGAATGACTAAATAAATTAAATCAAGAAAAAGAACGAAGAATTCAAAGAATAGTTCAAAAAATTAAGGTAAGATAAGAACAAAAGTTATATGGATTCAAAAAAAAACTACGTGTGTAGAAACGAAAAAAAAAAATATCGAAGTAATTCGGATAGTTCAAGAAATATTATTATTTCAATTCGGAATTCTTAATTACTTCGACTGGATAAATCTTAGTAATTGAATAATTAAGTCATAATTTGTTGGTTGATTATATCATTAACTATTTCTTTTCTTTATTTTATTTGGGGTGCGAGGAACTTATCATGAATCCACTGATTTCTGCCGCTTCCGTTATTGCTGCTGGGTTGGCCGTTGGGCTTGCTTCTATTGGACCTGGGGTTGGTCAAGGCACTGCTGCAGGGCAAGCTGTAGAAGGGATTGCGCGACAACCGGAGGCAGAGGGAAAAATACGGGGTACTTTATTGCTTAGTCTGGCTTTTATGGAAGCTTTAACAATTTATGGGCTGGTTGTAGCATTAGCGCTTTTATTTGCGAATCCATTTGTTTAATCCTAAAAAAAATAGAAAAATAAATATAAATATTCGTTTTTCTGTGGACTTGCTTTGCTGCTCTTGCTTTTTCGAATTAAATTAAGATTTCGCTCCTACACTAATTTATTCGTTCCGACAAGAACACAGGGAAGGACTGATTTAAGGGTGAGGAATTAACATACTGATTCGCCTTCTTCCTTCCCTTTTTTAGTCCAATCAACCCCCCCTTTTTTTTAGAAAGTTTTTCGAAAGTGTTGAAAACTAGAGATTTTGCAATTTACATAAGAACTGGTATCTAATTCTAATAAGTATCATTCTTATGGGGAATCTTCCAATTGACGGACCAATTCAAATAATAAATATATTTAATATAGAATAAATTTATTATAACATATTTATTATAACATTCTTATTCTTATTATTATATTAATACTTATTATTATATTAAGATTATTATATTAATAGAATTACTAATAGAATTACTAATAATTAATATGGTACTAATAATTAATATGGATTAATAGTAAGGAATGGGAATAATATTCTATATATATATATAGAATATTATATCATATAAAATAAAAACTAAGAAAAAATCTAAAAATAGGAATCCTAGAAAGAGAATTAGTCTATCCATAAGAGGAGATGAGATCATATGAAAAATATAACCGATTCTTTCCTTTGCTTGGGTTACTGGCCATCCGCCGGAAGTTTCGGGTTTAATACCGATATTTTAGCAACAAATCCAATAAATCTAAGTGTAGTGCTAGGTGTATTGGTTTTTTTTGGAAAGGGAGTGTGTGCGAGTTGTTTATTTCAAAGAATAGATTGGATCCAACCAACTGCACTTTTTTTTTTCGTTATAACTAAGAAAATGTGCATGATCCCGCGAATTACTTCTCAATAAGTTTAATTTTTAATAAATTTTGAAAAATTAAAAAAAAATTTAAGAACCATAGCATTTCGTGATTCATTGGTAAATCCACTTTGATTCTCTATTAACCAAGAATTTTGGACTATTACCATGGTTAAAGCTAAGCAGTTTGAAATCTAGACGCAGTGTAGTACTCTTTCTACCACTATTTTAATACAGGAATGGTTTCAAAAAAATTGTTGGAATTTTTTTTTCGATATAGAACACTCATGTCGATAAAATGGCTTGAATCCTCTTTACGGTGAAAAATTGGAAAAACAGTGAATTTCACCCCCTTTTTTACAATGCGGAATCGATGACCTATGTATAAATGAATAAGAATTCTTTGGATTTGAAGAAAAAAAACAACTTTGCTGACAATTCTTTCTTTGGTCAGAAGAGTCCTCCGAATATTCTGGTCTTGTATTGGTAATAGTTTTCAATATTTTTCATTTTTAATCTTTTATGGAATATCAAATATCAATATAAATAGAGAAGAGAGGATAGGCTCATTACATAAAACATTACATAAAAAAAGATAGGGAAATGTCCCATAAGTAATTGAGTGTGAGAGCCAAATGAATCGAAAGATTCATGTTTGGTTCGGGAAGAGATCATAGACATTTTGAAATGAATGGAAAGAGAATCTACTTTCATTAAGTGATTTATTAGATAATCGAAAACAGAGAATCTTGAGAACTATTCGAAATTCAGAAGAACTACGGGAAGGAGCCATTGAACAGCTGGAAAAAGCCCGGGCCCGCTTAAGGAAAGTCGAAACCGAAGCAGATCGGTTTCGAGTGAATGGCTATTCTGAAATAGAACGAGAAAAATTGAATTTAATTAATTCAATTTATACAACTTTGGAACAATTAGAAAATTACAAAAATGAAACCATTAATTTTGAACAACAAAGGGCAATTAATCAAGTTCGACAGCGGGTTTTACAACAAGCC